CCTATCCCCTTCTAGAGGTCTTTTAGTGATAGGTTCTATAGGAACTGGACGATCCTGTTTGGTCAAATACCTAGCGACAAACTCCTATGTTCCTTTCATTACGGTATTTCCGAACAAGTTCCTGGATGACAAGCCTAAAGGTTATCTTCTTGATGATATCGATATTGATGATAGTGACGATATTGATGATAGTGATGATGACCTTGATATTGATACGGAGCTGCTAACTATGACGAATGTGCTAACTATGTATATGACGCCGAAAATAGACCGATTTGATATAACCCTTCAATTCGAATTAGCAAAAGCAATGTCTCCTTGCATAATATGGATTCCAAACATTCATGATCTGCATGTGAATGAGTCGAATTACTTATCCCTCGGTCTATTAGAGAACTATCTCTCCAGGGATTGTGAAAGATGTTCCACTGGAAAGATTCTTGTTATTGCTTCGACCCATATTCCCCAAAAAGTGGATCCCGCTCTAATAGCTCCGAATAAATTCAATACATGCATTAAGATACGAAGGCTTCTTCTTCCACAACAACGAAAGCACTTTTTCATTCTTTCATATACTAGGGGATTTCACTTGGAAAAGAAGATGTTCCATACTAACGGATTCGGGTCCATAACCATGGGTTCCAATGCGCGAGATCTTGTAGCACTTATCAATGAGGCCCTATCAATTAGTATTACACAGAAGAAATCCATTATAGAAACTAATACAATTAGATCAGCTCTTCATAGAAAAACTTGGGATTTTCGATCCCAGATAAGATCGGTTCAGGATCATGGGATCCTTTTCTATCAGATAGGAAAGGCTGTTACACAAAATGTACTTCTAAGTAATTGCCCCATAGATCCTATATCTATCTATATGAAGAAGAAATCATGTAAGGTAGGGGATTCTTATTTGTACAAATGGTACTTCGAACTTGGAACGAGCATGAAGAAATTCACGATACTTCTTTATCTTTTGAGTTGTTCTGCCGGATCGGTCGCTCAAGATCTTTGGTCTTCATCCAGACACGATGAAAAAAATTGGATCACTTCTTATGGATTCGTTGAGAATGATTCTGATCTAGTTCATGGCCTATTACTATTATTACTATTAGAAGTAGAAGGCGCTCTGGCTCTGGCGGGATCCTCACGGACAGAAAAATATTGCAGTCAGTTTGATAATAATCGAGTGACATTACTTCTTCGGTCCGAACCAAGGAATCAGTTAGATATGATGCAAAATGGATCTTGTTCTATCGTTGATCAGGGATTTCTATATGAAAAATACGAATCGGAGTTTGAAGAAGGGGAAGGGGCCCTCGATCCGCAACAGATAGAGGAGGATTTATTCAATCACATAGTTTGGGCTCCTAGAATATGGCGCCTTTGTGGCAATCTATTTGATTGTATCAAAAGGCCCACTGAATTGGGATTTCCCTATTGGACTGGGTCATTTCGGGGCAAATGGATCATTTCTCATAAAGAGGATGAGCTTCAAGAGAATGATTCGGAGTTCTTGCAGAGTGGAACCATGCAGTACCAGACACGAGATAGATCTTCCAAAGAACAGGGCTTTTTTCGACCAAGCCAATTCATTTGGGACCCTGCGGATCCATTCTTTTCCCTATTCAAAGATCAGCCCTCTGTCTCTGTGTTTTCACGTCGAGAATTCTTTGCAGATGAAGAGATGTCAAAGGGGCTTATTGGTTCCCAAACAAATCCTCCTACATCTATATATAAACGCTGGTTCATCAAGAATACGCAAGAAAAGCACTTCGAATTGTTGATTCATCGCCAGAGATGGTTTAGAACCAATAGTTCATTATCTAATGGATCTTTCCGTTCTAATACTCTATCCGAGAGTTATCAGTATTTATCAAATCTGTTCCTATCTAACGGAACGCTATTGGATCAAATGACAAAGACATTGTTGAGAAAGAGATGGATTTTCCCGGATGAAATGAAACATTTGATTCATGTAACAGGAGAAAGATTCCCCATCCCTTAGCCGTAAAGATATGTGCCCATGAAAAGGGGATTAAGTGGAACAGAATTGGCCGGATGGTAGAGTCGTGGAAACACTTGTTTCTTCCATCTTTTTGGCCTTAGCTCCATGGAAGAATGGAAATCTTAGATCACTATGTGTGGATGATATGAACTGCCTAAACAAGAATTCTTGAACTGCGAAAGAGCCTATTACTCGCTACATCAAACAATTTCTACTAATGAAACCATGTAAATACATCGGAAAATACGCATGTCCGCTGAAATGGTTGTTGCTATCTGCTCCAATAATGAATCATTGGTTTCATTGAATAACTAAAGAAGATAGATAGACCTTTCTCTTCGTCTCGGGTCGATGGATCTCCTCAATTGGAAGATCTCCCATATGGATAATACACATTCCAGTTGACCGAGCCTAATTCTAATTGCTTTGTTCCGAAGCAAAGATATCCACGGGGGCGGGTTCGTCCTATTCAGATATTCACGACCAAGAGGT